ACTTCACCTAAGCACTTATCATTCATTGGCGGGGGAGAACTTTTATGATAAAGAACGAAAATTCGGATAGAGAAGCAAACGTGTTAGCTCAACATATATGTATGTCTGTTTTCAAAGCACGAAGAGTAATTGATCAGATTCGCGGACGTTCTTATGAGGAAACACTCATGATACTGGAACTAATGCCTTATCGGGCATCTTATCCAATCTTAAAATTAGTTTATTCTGCAGCAGCAAATGCTAGTCATAATATGGGTTTGAATGAAGCTGATTTATTTATTAGTAAAGCTGAAGTCAATAGAGGTGCTATTGTGAAAAAGTTAAGACCCCGGGCTCGAGGGCGTAGTTATATGATAAAAAAAACCACTTGTCATATAAAGATTCTTTTAAAAGAAAAATAGAGATTTTTTATTCATCTAAAGAAATATAATTTAGATTCCTATTTAGAAAAAAATGGATGGAAAAATAATAGAAAAATATGGGACAAAAAATAAATCCACTTGGTTTTAGACTTGGAACAACTCAAAGTCATCATTCTTTTTGGTTCGCAAAACCAAAGAATTTCTCCATGGGTCTACAAGAAGATGAAAGAATACGGAATTGTATTAAGGACTATGTAAAAAAAAATAAGAGAATATCTTCAGGTTTCGAAGGAATTGCCCATATAGGAATTCAAAAAAGAATAGATTTGATTCAGGTCATAATCTATATTGGATTTCCCAATTTATTAATAGAAGGACGAACACGGGGAGTCGAAGAATTACAGATGAATGTACAAAAAGAGTTTCATTCTGTAAACCGGAGACTCAACATTGCTATCACAAGAATTGAAAAGCCTTATGGACAACCTAATATTCTTGCAGAATATATAGCTTTACAATTAAAAAATAGAGTCTCATTTCGAAAGGCAATGAAAAAAGCTATTGAATTAACTGAACAAACAGGTACAAAAGGAATTCAAGTGCAAATTGCAGGGCGTATCGACGGAAAAGAGATTGCACGTGTCGAATGGATCAGAGAAGGCAGGGTTCCCTTACAAACAATTCGCGCTAAAATTGATCACTGTTCCCATACAATTAGAACTATCTATGGAGTCTTAGGCATCAAAATTTGGATATTTGTAAACCAAGAATAAGAAAATAAGAATAATGGATCTTTCTTTATCTCGCCATTCTGCTCATCGATAGAAAAGATTTAGAAACTATTTCCTTCTTTTTCTTTTTTTTTTTTTTCTTAATCAAAGAAAAACGAACAATTCTAATTCTATAAGGTTCAATAAAAATTTGATTTACCCTTTATTTAATTTATATTTTAGTATAATTGCTATGCTCAGTGTGTGACTCGTTAGTTTTCTCTTTAGAGTTCTTTAGAGTTGAGAATTGAGATTAAAAAAAAACAGGCTGACCCCACTATAAACTTAGTAACTATCAAAACTAAAGAAACTCAAAACTAATAACCAACTTATTGCTTCGTATTGTCGAGATCCCAAGAAACAGTCACTATATGACTGAATCGATCATATAGTTGTAGCAACTGAAATCCTTTTCATAAAAAATAAATCTGATTATGAATTGTGAAAAAAAAAGGGATGTGGAAAAATGGAAGGATGATAGAAAGAGAGAATAAAGATCTCAATGATATATGATTCCCATATGTATGGTTTATGAAGAATTACCCCATAAAAAAAGCAGTGTTATAAAGCATCAACATCAATAGACAATAAAAATACAAAATACACAATTCCAATATAATAAGAAATATACAAATAAAAAATAGAAAGAAAATAGAATAAATATAAGAAAAGAATTTAAATTAAAATAAGAATCTAAATAATCTAATCAATATGTATAATATAGTCTATTATGTATCTAATAAGATAGAAATAGATAAATAAATAATAAGATATCAAATATCAAAGATAGAAAAATAGATAATCTAAAAAATAGAAAATAGAGAATAATTGAATCGAGCTTCGGGTTAATAAAAACTGAGGAGACTGACTCGGAAACAAATAACAGATTTTGTTGAGAGCTCCATTGCAGAGTTCAGGCCTAAGCATTAATGGAGAAGCTATGGGAACGATGGAACCTGTGACTACATAGGATTTTCTTGAAAACGAATCAATCCTAATGATTCATTGGGTAGGATGGCGGAATGAACCAAGAAAACTTCTTAAGGGTCATGAATTGACCCTACAAATGAAGGAGGAAAGAGTCAATATTCGCCCGCGAACCCTTTCTTTCTTTTTATTTCATTTAAGAATTTCATTCGCGAGGAGCTGGATGAGAAGAAACTCTCATGTCCGGTTCTGCAGTAGAGATGGAATTCAGAAACAACCATCAACTATAACCCCAAAAGAACCAGATTTCGTAAACAACATAGAGGTAGAATGAAGGGAATATCTTGTCGAGGCAATCATATTTGTTTTGGCAGATATGCTCTTCAGGCACTTGAACCTGCTTGGATCACAGCTAGACAAATAGAAGCAGGGCGAAGAGCAATGACACGATATGCGCGTCGTGGTGGAAAGATATGGGTACGTATCTTTCCCGACAAACCTGTTACTGTAAGACCTACAGAAACACGTATGGGTTCGGGCAAGGGATCCCCCGAATATTGGGTATCCGTTGTTAAACCGGGCCGAATACTTTATGAAATGAGTGGAGTATCAGAAACTGTAGCCAAAGCTGCTATGGAAATAGCTGCATGCAAAATGCCTATACGAACTCAATTTGTTATTTCAGGATAGGTAAACAAAAGTAAAAGGAGTATTGAGAATGAAAAAACAACCACGGATTTCTTTATCTCTGGACAGACAATATTTCTTTTTTCCCTTATCCCTTGCATTGAAATAAGAGATTCAAATAAGAATGATATGATTCAACCTCAGACCCTTTTGAATGTAGCGGATAACAGTGGAGCTCAAGAATTGATGTGTATTCGAATCATAGGAACTGGTAATCACCGATATGCTCATATCGGCGATGTTATTGTTGCTGTAATAAAAGAAGCAGTGCCCAACATGCCTCTAGAAAGATCAGAAATAATTAGAGCTGTAATTGTGCGCACGTGTAAAGAACTCAAACGTGACAACGGCATGATAATACGATATGATGACAATGCAGCGGTTATCATTGATCAAGAAGGAAATCCAAAAGGAACTCGAATTTTTGGTGCGATTGCTCGGGAATTGAGACAGTTGAATTTTACTAAAATAGTTTCATTAGCACCCGAAGTATTATAGATGAAAATAGGATATATCCTATCTATATATAGAATATATAGATAGAATAGAATATTCAAATATCTGAAATAGATCTGATTAATAGATTGTGTCTCATGCATATACTTTAAATTTCTAATAATTTTTTAGAATTTCATAATTTCAAAAAAAAAAAAAAGAATTCAATAAAAAATAAAACAAAAAAGAAGCATGTTGATTATATCAAAATGAGGAGGCACCAATAACTATAGTTCGTCATGGGTAGGGACATTATTGCCGATATAATAACTTCTATAAGAAATGCTGACATGGATCAAAAGGGAAGAGTTCAAATAGTATCTACTAATATCACTAAAAACATTGTGAAAATACTTTTACGAGAAGGTTTTATTGAAAACGTTCGAAAACATCAAGAAAGTCAAAAAAATTTCTTGGTTTCAACCTTACGACATAGAAAGACTAGGAAAGGGAATAAAATAATTTTCAAGCGTATCAGTCGACCCGGTCTACGAATCTATTCCAACTATCAACGAATTCCTAAGATTTTAGGTGGAATGGGAATTGTAATTCTTTCTACTTCTCGAGGTATAATGACAGATCGAGAAGCTCGACTAGAAAAAATTGGAGGAGAAATTTTGTGTTATATATGGTGATTCTCCTCGGATACCCTAAATTTCTCTCGAACTTACTATTTGTAAAATAGAGAAGAAAAGTGAATTATAGAACTCTTCCTCTATTAGTTGATACTGAAAGGGGGTTCCCTGGAATGAAAGAACAAAAATTGATTCATGAGGGTTTAATTACTGAATCACTTCCCAACGGTATGTTCCGAGTTCGGTTAGATAATGAAGATCTAATTCTAGGTTATATTTCAGGGAGAATCCGGCGCAGTTTTATACGTATACGACCCGGAGATAGAGTAAAAATAGAAATGAGTCGTTATGATTCAACCAGGGGACGTATAATTTATAGACTTCGCAAAAAAGATTCGAACGATTAGATCATTCTTTTAAACATCCTTTTCGTAGGGATATAATTCGAAGTTCAAAAATGCAATAAACTGATTTTTGTTTCCAAAAAAATAGATTCAGAATGAAGGTAAGGAATTCTAAATATGAAAATAAGGGCTTCTGTTCGTAAAATTTGTGAAAAATGTCGCTTGATTCGTAGGCGAGGGCGAATTATAGTCATTTGTTCCAATCCGAGACATAAACAGAGACAGGGGTAATCCTTCTCAAGTTCTAAATCAAGAACTCTTTAAAAGAAAAACCCATGTACATGTAAAAAGAAAGAAGAATGGATTCGTTTTCATATGAAATGGATATCTCCGTATCTTTCTGTATATTTATGATTCTTCTTTCTTTTTATTTTATTCTTATGAATATGATCTAATAAAATATGACAAAACCTATAGCAAAAATTGGTTTACGTAAGAATGCACGCATTGGTTCAAATAAGAATGAACGTAGAATACCAAAAGGAGTTATTCATGTTCAAGCGAGTTTCAACAATACTATTGTAACTGTTACAGACGTACGAGGTCGGGTGGTTTCTTGGGCTTCCGCAGGTACTTCTGGATTCAGAGGCACAAGAAAAGGAACACCCTATGCTGCTCAAGCCGCGGCATTTAATGCTATTCGTACATTAGTGGATCAGGGTATGCAACGAGCAGAAGTTATGATAAAGGGTCCAGGTCTCGGAAGAGATGCGGCATTACGAGCCATTCGTAGAAATGGGATGCTATTAAGTTTCGTACGTGATGTAACACCCATGCCGCATAATGGATGTCGCCCCCCTAAAAAAAGACGTGTGTAGAAATAATAATTCAAGAGATTCCAAGAGAAATAAAGGATTCAATGATCTGATCCAATAATCATAAATAAAAGAAAAATAATAGTATGGTTCGAGAAGAAGTAGCAGGATCCACTCGAACACTACAGTGGAAATGTGTTGAATCAAGAGTAGACAGCAAGCGTCTTTATTATGGTCGTTTCGTTCTGTCCCCGCTTATGAAAGGTCAAGCCGATACCATAGGTATTGCCATGCGAAGGGCTTTACTTGGAGAAATAGAAGGAACATGTATCACACGTGCAACATCTGAAAATGTGCTGCATGAATATTCTACGATAGCAGGTATTGAAGAATCAGTACATGAGATTTTAATAAATTTGAAAGAGATTGTACTGAGAAGTAATCTCTATGGAGTTAGGGACGCATCCATTTGCGTCAGGGGTCCAAAATACATAACAGCTCAAGATATCATCTCACCGCCTTCTGTAGAAATCGTTGACACGACACAGCATATAGCTAACCTGACAGAACCAATTGATTTGTGTATTGAATTACAAATCAAGAGAGATCGCGGATATCGTATGAAATCCACAAACGACTCTCACGATGGAAGTTATCCTATAGATATTGTATCCATGCCTGTTCGAAATGCGAATCATAGTATTCATTCTTATGGGAATGGGAATGAAAAACAAGAGATACTCTTTCTAGAAATATGGACGAATGGAAGTTTAACTCCTAAAGAAGCACTTTATGAAGCTTCTCGTAATTTGATTGATTTATTGATTCCTTTTCTACATGCAGAGGAAGAGGACATGAATTTCGAGGAAAATGAAAACAGATGGAATCTACCCTTTTGCTTTCAAGACAGATTCACTAATCGCAAGAAAAACAAAAAAGGAATTCCATTGACATGTATTTTTATTGACCAATCAGAATTGTCTTCCAGGACCTATAATTGTCTCAAAAGGTCCAATATACATACATTATTGGACCTTTTGAGTTACAGTCAAGAAGATCTTATGAAAATGGAATATTTTCGCATAGAAGATGTAAAACAGATATTGGGTACTCTACATAAGCATTTTGCAATCGATTTACCTAAGAAAAAGTTTTCATTTTAAATCCATTGGAATTTTTTCATTTTTTAGTTTTTCTAAAGAAAAAAGAATAGAATGAGTTTTTAATCTCCGACACGGTCCATATATTTGCAGAATAGATCATAATAAGATTGATGTATCTAAGGAAGATCCAGAAGGGGATCTTCCTTAGATACCTATGTCGTGGTATTTAACGGTTTAATCAATTTGAAAAAGACCTAAAGTTAGGGATTTCTCAATAGGTAAAGTTGCTCCGATACCTAACCAAAGGGCTACTGCGGTACCGATCAAAAAGACTGTTGTAGCTACTGGACGACGAAATGGATTTTGGAATTTATTGACATTCTCCAAAAAAGGTACTGTCAATAATCCTATTGGTACTGAAACCATTAAAAGAACACCCAATAACTTATTGGGTACTGTGCGAAGTATTTGAAATACGGGAAAGAAGTACCATTCGGGTAATATTTCCAACGGAGTTGCAAACGGATCCGCCGGTTCACCGATCATTGACGGCTCTAGAACTGCTAAGCCCACATTACATGCAATAGTGCCTAGAATTACTACTGGAAAAATATATAAAAGATCATTGGGCCATGCAGGTTCTCCATAATAATTATGTCCCATCCCTTTAGCCAATTTAGCTCTTAATACAGGATCATTCAAATCAGGTTTCTTTGTTATTTGGATAGGTGAATCCTTGTGGATCCATCCCCCAAAGGAACCGGACATGATAATTTTTTATCATCCGGCTCGAGCAAGAATCAAAAGAATCACAGAAATAGATCCATAGAACATAAATAGGTCCATAGAAGATCTATATTTCATACATATCTACATATATAATGTAGAATGACTCTATGTAAGAAAAGATTTATCAAATTCCATTTCCCCGAGTTGCAACGATTCATTGCAAAGAATTCAGTTCTGGCAACAAGGAAATGCTCAATATCCAAGTAGGCTTACAAATTCGATCATGATCAAGTGCTTTTTGGATTGTCTCATGTCTTTTGGTTGGTATTTATCCCCACAACATCTCGATTGTATTACATACAAAAATACAAAGTTTTTACTTGTTACTAATAAAGTCTAGCCCCTGTTCTTCCTTAGATCCCTTATTTCACTCCGATAGTATCATAGATCAGGGTCGATGCAGAGGAAATGAATGCATCTACATACTATAAAAAACTTACTAAGATTACTATACAAATTAATACGAAATACTAATACTATCAATTAATTAGAATAAAATGACTAAAAAAAAAAAAAAAAAGAAAAATCAAACAAAGTGGAATAAATAGAACATTGGATCATTCCACATCACTTATTCTAGGGATCTTACGGAGCCTGTTCGTGCATGACATGATTCGGGTATGATCATAGAAAATATTCTCCTCAAGCGAACCGGCCTATCCTATGCTACATAAAGGGACTGACGTGATGGTTGGATGCGGAGACACATTGGGTTATGAATTCCAATGTGGCGGATAAAATCATATATCTGCATGGGCCAATCAATAGTTCAAGTCACACACTCCCATAATCCATCCTCTTTTAGGAAAATATACTTCAACTATTTGATTCGTATCAAATAAACAATACTTCAGAGTTGAATAGAAGTATCCAAATAACATGTCTTATTCTTAAATAATCCATATTTGTAGCAATGAAAGACTCTTGTTCCTCCCCGATATGATAAATTACAAATATCTATGATCTGCCTTCTCTATAAAGGACCCGAAATACCTTGCTTACGTATCATTGGAAAATGCATTAACATAAATACGGCAGTAAGAAGAGGCAATACAAAAGTATGTAAACTATAAAAACGAGTCAAAGTGGATTGGCCCACACTAGCACTTCCACGTAATAATTCTACCAAAGGCGATCCTATTATAGGAATAGCTTCAGGCACGCCTGTTACAATTTTTACTGCCCAATAGCCAATTTGGTCCCGAGGTAAGGAATAACCAGTTACGCCAAAAGATGCGGTCAATACAGCCAGAACCACCCCTGTAACCCAAGTTAATTCGCGGGGTTTTTTAAACCCACCCGTAAGATACACACGAAATACGTGCAAGATCATCATTAGAACCATCATACTTGCTGACCATCGATGAACTGATCGAATTAACCAACCAAAGTTGGCCTCAGTCATTATGTATTGAACAGAGGAAAAAGCCTCTGTAACAGTTGGACGATAGTAAAAGGTCATAGCAAAACCCGTAGCTACTTGTACTAAAAAACAAGTAAGTGTAATCCCCCCTAGACAATAAAATATGTTGACATGAGGAGGAACATATTTACTAGTTATATCATCTGCAATCGCTTGAATCTCGAGACGTTCCTCGAACCAATCATATACTTTATTGAGATAGGTAACCCAAGAAAGACTCCCCCTCTGAGAACCGTATATGAGAATTTCATCTCGTACGGCTCAAGCCGAAACACACAAATATTTGTTTCAACGGATATGGAATAGAGAGTTTCAAACTTCTTGTGGCTTAGCCGCTTGACTCGATTTGACCCAAAGATACGAAGTAATAAAAATCCGGAATCTCTTCTTTGTGATGATAATGCCAAGAAATAAAATCTCAAGTTGGCTCGTCCATCTTTCTTTATGTTAATCGTGACAGGCCTCTTGAATCTTCTCTTCCCTATCTCTTTTTTTTTTTGATAGGAATTCTCTTGTTGAGACCCTATGAATCAATTGAAACCTCAGATTCATACTAGAACCACGATGATTTAAGAAAGCCAAAGCTAAACTCAAAGGTTTTCTGAGTAAAAACCATTTGATCATCACTTCTTAAATGAATGTAATAACTCAACAAAATCTAGAGAAAGAGGTTTCTTTCGGTCAAAAGAAGTATGAAGAAAAAAATTTTTTGATTGATAAAAGACCTATTTCCATTTTTTTTAATCCGGTTGCGAGGTCTGAATAATAGGTATGAATCATAGTTCAAATATTTCTTTTCTTGATCTATTCTATATAGTCCGTGCTCCAGAGACTAGAATAAATATCTGACGAGGTAGAATCATCTTGATAGAGATGACAGGTCCGTTCTCTGTATTATCAATAGGATCGATTATAACAAGTCACACGCTCATATTCCGGAAATGAAATATCGAAACAAATAAATTTCACGATCGAACTACCAGAATGGTCTATAAATCCAAGTCTTAGGTAATCTTAAGTTGAAGTATTAAGTATTTTAAGCATTAAGTAAGTATAAGTAAAAGAATCTTTTTCGATTGAAAAACTAGGACTTCCTGGTTTTTATGAACTAATTAATTGAAATTCCATCCAGTAAAACAGATGAATTATAAATTTCTAAAATAATAGATAGAAATATTGCAAATAGAGCCATTGCAACTCCCATAAGTGGTGTAGTCCCCCACCCTGGAGCTACTTTTCCATATTCCGAATTCAATGGTTTCAATAAACTCCCTACGCCAGTTCGTCTTGGCCCAGATCTAGAACTACTCTCAACGGTTTTTGTAGCCATAAATCCTCTTTCATCATGGGTTGAAATCTGTTGACTTTGTATACCATTCCGTTGTAGTTGTAAATAAACGACATTATCGTGATCCTTTGTGATCTTGAAATTCTCGAAAAAATGGAAACAGCAACCCTAGTCGCCATCTCCATATCCGGTTTACTTGTAAGCTTTACTGGGTATGCCTTATATACCGCTTTTGGGCAACCCTCTCAAAAATTAAGAGATCCCTTCGAAGAACATGGGGACTAGTTGAAGTAATGAGCCCCCCAATATGAATATGGGGGGCTCATTACTTCAATGGAAATAATGAAAAATCATTTCATTTTTTAGTTGGAACTTTAGGTGGTTCTCGAAAAAAGATAGCGAAAAAAATGATTCCTAAAGTCGAAACTAAGAGGAATGTATAAACCAATGCTTCCATAGATTCGATCGTGGTTTACAATTATAGCTTCCACACCTATTCATTTTGGATCATTTACTAAATAAATTCTCAATTGCTATTTACAATTTACTAAAGATTTCCTATTACTAACTATTACATACTATATAGTATGTATATATACTATATATAGATATAGTAATATCTTATTACTATTCTATTCTATATTTATATTGTATTATTCTTATTCTATTTCTAATCTTTATAGAAATGAACAAATTTGAAATACTAAATAGCTAAATACTATATATAAATCTAATAGAAATCTAAATTTCAATACTCTAAATACTAGAAATACTAGAATAAAATAAAAAAAAAAAGAGAGGCAAAAGATGGCAAAGGAATTTTGTATCAGACTACTTGTCTCCTTGTAGTTGGATCTCCAAGTTTTTGGAATGCTCCAAATTCCACTTGAGCATCCAAATCTGGATCAATACCGGCAAAAACATCTCTGAACAAGGTTCTGGCGCCGTGCCAAATGTGTCCGAAAAAGAAGAGCAAAGCAAACGTAGCATGCCCAAAAGTGAACCAACCCCTTGGACTGCTACGAAAAACACCATCGGATTTCAAAGTAGCCCGGTCTAATTCAAAAATTTCACCTAATTGGGCGCGTCTAGCATATTTTTTCACAGTAGCAGGATCACTATAAATGACTCCATTGAGTTCGCCACCATAGAATTCAACAGTTACCCCTACTTGTTCAACACTATACTTGGATTCTGCCCTTCTAAAAGGAACATCGGCCCTCACAATTCCGTCTCCATCTACCAAAACTACCGGAAATGTTTCAAAAAAGGTAGGCATACGACGTACAAAGAGTTCGCGCCCTTCTTTATCTCTAAATATGGGGTGCCCTAACCACCCAACAGCTATTCCATCCCCGTTATCCATTGAGCCTGCTCTGAATAATCCCCCTTTCGCTGGATTATTACCAATATAATCGTAAAAAGCTAATTTTTCGGGAATTTTAGACCAAGCTTCCGATAAGCTCAGATTTTCGGCTAGTCCGGCCCCAACTCTTCGATATATTTCTTGCTGGAAGTACCCCTGATCCCACTGATAACGAGTGGGGCCAAATAATTCGATTGGGGTAGTTGCTGAACCATACCACATAGTTCCAGCAACAACGAAAGCTGCAAAAAAAACAGCAGCAATACTACTGGAAAGCACAGTTTCAATATTACCCATGCGTAATCCTTTGTATAGACGTTGAGGCGGACGGACACTAAGATGGAATAGACCTGCTAATATGCCCAATGTACCTGCTGCAATATGATGAGAAGCTATTCCCCCCGGAACAAAAGGATCAAAACCTTCCGCACCCCACGCTGGATTTACAGATTGTACTTTTCCAGTTAGTCCATAAGGATCAGACACCCATATTCCAGGACCATATAAGCCTGTTACATGAAATGCACCAAAGCCAAAACAAGCGACTCCTGAAAGAAATAAATGAATTCCAAAGATCTTGGGCAAATCCAAAGAAGGTTTTCCCGTACGTTCATCACAGAATATTTCTAGGTCCCAATACACCCAATGCCAGATAGCTGCCAAGAAGCACAAGCCAGAGAACAAAATATGTGCCCCTGCCACGCCTTCATAACTCCAAATGCCCGGATTCGTTATAGTTCCTCCCGAGATACTCCAACCCCCCCACGAATTGGTTATTCCTAAACGAGTCATGAAGGGTATAACGAACATGCCTTGTCTCCACATTGGATCAAGAACAGGGTCAGAGGGATCAAAAACCGCTAATTCATATAGAGCCATCGAGCCGGCCCAACCAGAAACTAGAGCTGTATGCATTATATGGACAGAAAGTAATCGACCGGGATCATTCAATACAACAGTATGAACACGATACCAAGGCAAACCCATGTAAATACCCCTTTCTGAAAAAGAAATAGACATTATGTAACTTTATCGCATTGGAAAAGACTAGACCATGTATTTAACCTGTTCGGTAGATTTTGTATAGGAAAGGATTAATATTTATTTGTATTCCCTTCTTTTATTTTTAATGAAATAGAATAGAAAGAGAAGGGAACAATTCTCTTTATTTATATTTATAAGAACAAAGAGAAACAGATCTTATTCTATACCCGATAAGTACCAATACGCAATGGGAGGATTTTTAGGGAAAAAGAATGCATAGATACTCTTTTAGAATTCGAAATCATTCGAACAATCGGCTGATCCGATCTCCCGTTCGTTACAATTTCTCTTTATTCATTCTGTCTTACTCTATGAACCTTCCAGTCTATATTTATATACTAATATTCTAACTCATATTCTAAATTAGAATCTATAATACTATAATTACTATAATTCTATCTATATAATAATAGAATAAGAATACTAATATTCAGTTCTATTTTAGATAATATATAGAATATAAGATCTAAAAAGAAGATCTAAAAAATATATAGAATATAAGATCTAAAAAGAAGATCTAAAATAAGAAAGAGAAAAAATGATGAAGACAATAAAACCATTGTTACGTTTCCATATTAAAGTAAAGTATAGTACTTCATTTTTTCTTTATCTTAATGCCCATTGGTGTTCCAAAAGTACCTTTTCGGAGTCCTGGAGAGGAAGATGCAGCTTGGGTTGACGTATAGTGCGACTTGTCAGACATATTGGTCATATGGTATTTCCCCGTTATCTCCCCCGATCGAGTATTCTCTGTTTCGCCCAATCCAATAAATATATATATTCAATATTGTATTGATTGAACCATCAATAATTCGGAGCGTGAAGCACAATAATTCCTATTGGGGATCAATATTATCAATTAAAATAATTGATGGTTTACTTGGACTGAGAAAATAAAGTATCCAGGCTCCGTTCAGAGAATACCAAATTGGAAATGAAAGTAATAGAATGGGAGTGTAAATGTAGTAATATAAATAAGAAATATTAAATAAAGAATATAAAAATAAAATAGAAATCTCATTGAATTCTTAATAAATTCTGAAATTCATTAGTAATTCAAAAGAATATAATATAACTTACTATAATAGAACTATAATAGAATCTTCTAATAGAATCTATTATTTAGAATATATGATGATTACATGATTACCACTTGTATCATAGGCTATTCTTAGACTTACTATAGGGATAATCTCAAACTGCCTACCAATGGAGTAGTATGATGAATACATCGAAGATTTTGGGGAAAGGTATGAAACGAATTGAAAAAAAAAAAAAGAAGTGGTACTGGAATCATTTGACCTATATGTGCAAATGGAATTCGGGCAAATCTTCCCCCGGAGTAGAACAAGAACCTAAAAGAATTGAAAGGGCCCATTCAGGAACAAGAAAATTACATCGTTATTTGAATTTCGATGAAACAATACATCAATGAGAAGTTAGTTCAATAAGTTCATAAAATTCTTTTTGATTTTATACATTCTAGAATATAGGGAAGGGGAAGGAGGGCAAAACTCATGTGAAAAAAAAAAAAAAAGAAATAGGACTGGAATCGACACATTGATCTTTTTTTCGCAATTATTTTGAACCGTATGCATCCAAAGGTGCACGTACGGTTCCTCAGGGATACAATTTTGCCCTAATCAACCGACTTCATCGAGAAAGATTACTTTTTTTAGGCCAAGAGGTTGATAGCGAGATCTCGAATCAACTTGTCGGTCTCATGGTATATCTCAGCATAGAAGATGATACTAGGGATCTTTATTTGTTTATAAATTCTCCAGGCGGATGGGTAATACCAGGAATAGCCATTTATGATACTATGCAATTTGTGTCACCGGATGTACATACAGTATGTATGGGATTAGCCGCTTCAATGGGATCTTTCATTCTGGTCGGAGGAGAAATTACCAAACGTCTAGCATTCCCTCACGCTTGGCGCCAATGAGTTTTTTTATTTGAGAAAAAAAAGAATACTATGCCTTCGCTGTATCGAATATGAATCAAATAAAGAATAAGTAATAATAGCATGGCACTTCGAGTTCGATATGAACAAACCATTATTGTTTTTTTCTAACATAAGATTTTGTATCGAGATAGTAGTATGAAAGAAAGGTTATTCCCAATTTGATTTTATGTGTCAAGCACAAGCAAGAGTCAATTTCAGCGTCACAAACCATTATTCTTCCACACCAGAAGTCTCTTTCTTATTTTTATGTTATGAGAGAAAGAGTCAAAAAAAAATGGAAAAAAATCATTTTCTCCTTCTTGGATCGTATCAAAAAGAAACTTTGGGATTGCTAAACCACAAACGAGATAAATATATAAAGCAACAGAACCATCATAGTATCTTTTTTACTACTACGAAAGGAAGGGTGGTAAATGGATCATTTAACGATTTGGATCGGATGGGTTCTATTTATTCTTTTCGATAGAATTTCTTCTATTGAAAAAATCAATTCCATTGCAGAGCCGTATGCAATGTACAAAAGATGCCCGTACGGTTGTTTAATTCTATTTTTTATTTTTATTTTGATTCCCCCTTACTTTAACCCAATCGTGCGATATATAGATAGAAGAACCGTTCATGATGTTATATCAATATCATCAGGGTTATGATTCACCAACCTGCTAGTTCTTTTTACGAGGCACAAGCAGGGGAATTTATCCTGGAAGCAGAAGAACTATTGAAGCTTCGCGAAACTCTCACAAAAGTTTATGTACAAAGAACGGGCAACCCTTTATGGGTTATATCCGAAGATATGGAAAGGGATGTTTTTATGTCAGCAACAGAAGCCCAAGCTCATGGCATCGTTGATCTTGTAGCGGTCGAAAATGAAAATACTGGGAATTCCGTATAAATATACGAAATCCATTGAGAAATTCGAATTTTCCGTGTGAATAGAAATCATTCATAATCATCAACCATAAGGTTAAGATCGATCTAAGCCAACCCGCTCTATTCTATCTAGAATGAGATTCTATAGACACGCCATGCCAACCATTAAACAACTTATTAGAAACGCAAGACAGCCAATAAGAAATGTCACGAAATCTCCCGCTCTTCGAGGATGTCCTCAGCGTCGAGGAACATGTACTAGGGTGTATGTGCGACTCGTTTAGTTCAGATCATGAGTTTGAAGAAATGAAAAATTTTTTTCCAGTATCAACGACCACTACCAATGAATTAGGATAGATAGAGTGGAAGACGGCCATTTAATTGACTATTATCTAAAAATGAAGATCTATCATATACCTAATTATGTTATGAATTTATGGTTTCTATTGGTGCAAATCCAATCACTCCGTTTGAGATGAGAAGGAATTCTCCATTGGTAACAAATAGTTATCCATTAAGCGGAGGAAAAAGGTTATGCTCCTATTCTTGAAAAAACGGACTAACAGGGTCAGCTACCTAGCCAACTTTCATAATTAAATGCCGTCACTGTATGGATAGCTTTTTTGTGAAAAGGACTATTACTTTATAATTAGAATTGAAAAAAGAATTCTAATTGAAAAATGGATGGGTAGAGCCAAAGAGTGTGAACTATACAAGTTCACAATAAAATTCGATGAAATGAAAGAAGAGGCTCCGGTGTATAGAGAGGACCTCACCGTTTCAGAAGTTGCCATAGAAACGAGGGAACCCACTATTCTTTTTTATTTAGTAGCAGTCGAATTTCTTATTTCCAGGCGAGATACCTTGAAGAAAGAAAGAATCGTGGTCGGGAAGGTCATAGTCGCAAAAGCCATTGGAATTTATATTTTATATATCGGAAGAATCCGTTTTGTTATTAATCGACCGGAGGAAAAGGATGACTGAAAGAAGAGAAATCAATTAGTTATTCAAGAAAGTTTCATTTGATTCAATGACCAGAGTTAAACGAGGATATACAGCTCGGAGACGTCGAAAAAAGATTCGTTTATTTGCATCAACCTTTATAGGGGCTCATTCAAGACTTACTCGAACGACTACTCAACAAAGAATGAGAGCTTTGGTTTCCTCTCATCGAGATAGGAGCAGGAAAAAGAGAGATTTTCGTCGTTTGTGGATCACTCGGATAAATGCGGTAACTCGTGAGGATAGGCTATTCTATAGTTATAGCCTATTCATCCACAATCTGTACAAGAGACAATTGCTTCTGAATCGTAAAATACTTTCGCAAATAGCCCTATCAAATAAGAATTGTTTTGATATTATTTCAAATAAAATCATCAATCAAAAAGAAAATACAAATCAAATCAAGGAATAAAAGAATCTTAATAGATTCTATTATAAAGGAAACAAGAATGATTGAAACAGGATTTCCCGGAGAATGGACTCCGGGAAGATAGAATAAAAAGAAATTAAGATTTGAGTAGTAGGAATAAACGAACATCTTTCAATAAAAAAAGATTTCTTCCCCATTTTTCCTTTTTTAGAATATTAGAATACAAGAATCAAATCTGGATTCTAGTCTTTTTCGAGCAAAACATTAATATGAGCTTGAGTTCCGATTGGAGTTTTGAGGAGTATATCTATTTATTTTTGGTTCTAGGACCAGTAGTTCTAGGGATCGACTCCACTCTCTCCAATTGTTTCTCATTATTACGAAAAGGTAACGAAGATAAAATACGAGCTTGTTTTATAGCAATAGTAATTAATCGTTGTTGTTTCAAGGTCAACCTATTCGTCCGTCTAGATAAGATCTTTCCTTGTTCACTAATAAATCGACTAATTAAACTCATGTTTCTATAATCGATTCGATCCCCCGATCCAATTGGGGGTAAACGCCTACGAAAAGATCGCTTGGATTTACGAAAAGGTTGTTTGGATTTATCCATGGTTTGCTTATTCCTTGTTTGTTTATTCCTTATATCTAAAATAATCTAGAAAATAGAATTCTATTTTTTTCTTATTCATTTAAGATTCGACCAAAATAGGATTTGGTTTGTATTATATATGTTAAGATGTAAAGTTCTTACTCTTCCCGCTACTTGGAAAAATCACACACGCACTCTGTTCCATCTATTTCTTTATTTCCCCATGAATCGTATACTTTTGACAATAGCGACAAAATTTTCTAAATTCTAATCGATTGGGTGTATTGTGTCGATTCTTTTGAGTAATATATCTAGAAATGCCCGGCGATTCTTTATTGACACCCTTTCGAACACAACAGGTACATTCCAAAATCACTATAATTCTGATATCTTTACCCTTGGCCATGAACCTCCTTTTCATTTTGGATCGACTTCACTTTAGAACTCTCCTCATTTCCTTTTTGATCCGAACCAAATAAAAAGAAAATAAAAAAAGAATCTATATTCTATATCTATATTAATAAAAGTTACTAACTAGAAATGGAATTTGTAAATATTTTCTTTTTCGAATTATGAGAATTCGAATGACTTCGAAGTACTAGAATCTAAAATCTAATTACTATGAATTACTATAACTATAAAGAAAGAGAGTCATATTCATTAATAGAAGAATATTAAGAATATCATAATAATTAATTAATACAATTTTTTCTAACTATGGATTATTCCTATCCTAATCTCAGGATTTTCTTCTTTCTATGTTAGAATCTCGGGGAACCGCCCCTAGACTGGATCCACATTTCCATTTCTTTTCCCCCAAATTCTATCGTAGATTCACTGTATTTTTACTGAGGTTCGATACACTTTTTCTTTCTCTTTCTTCTTTTTTTAGGATAGGAAAGAAAAAGGGAGCGAAATTGGAGACATGTTACGTAGAATTTTATCTCAAATCTTCTTCATTTCTTCACAGATCAATACAAGAATTCAATCCGGATTAAAAAAAGGGGAATGACAAGGCATCTGGAAATAAACGATTAATTTCTATCAATAGACCTGCTAAAGACCCAAACCATAGAGTGGTTAGCACAGGTGCCGTTGAGAGATATGTTTTTATATCTTGCATTGAAAATCCTCCTTCTTCTTTTATTTTAGATTCTTTTTTCTTATTTATTTTAATTCTTTATTTGTATTGTATATTGTAATACATATATAGTCCTAGTTCGATATTCTAATACATAAATCATAGATAACCCGATCTTTTAGTTCAAGATCATTTGTTTTTGCTCGAAATGAAATTAGAATTAGGAATTACTAACTAAAATGCGTATGTACAATGACCCAGCAGATGAAATTTTGCCGCCCCCTAAAAAAAAGAATGACAAGAACACTCTCTACCTATCTATATAGGTAGAGCAAAAAAGAAGGATGTGGAAAACAAGACATGGATTTTATACAATGACACTGTACAACAATTTTTCAAAGGGATGTAGCGCAGCTTGGTAGCGCGTTTGTTTTGGGTACAAAATGTCACGGGTTCAAATCCTGTCATCCCTACCTATTCTTTCTCCTATGGACAGTTACGAGGGATTCATTGAGTAAGGTCGGGAAAATTTGGACATAATCTTTCCTTTGTACATACTATATGTACACAAGGACCCCTCGGGGGTAAAAAAATCCTTTTCTTTACTTCTTTACAATCGTATCTACTGTTATAGGATATAAGAAAGCGCTCTTAGTTCAGTTCGGTAGAACGCGGGTCTCCAAAACCCGATGTCGTAGGTTCAAATCCTACAGAGCGTGATTCAGTTTATGTTATGTCGAATTACAATGAAATAACTTAACAAAACAAAGTAGAATTGCAACTCAAATTTGACCTCCTACAAGGAGGAGGTCAATCAAAAAAAGAGATGTTACTCAATCAAAGGTCCAACTGATCACCGCGCCTGTATTGTAAATATGCAGTTACAAATAATCCTGTTAAAGTAATAGGAATTAGACCTAAGACGATTCCAAATAGAAAAACTTCAATCATTTCGATTTGTTTTAGGGAATAAAAAGAGAGGTAAGATCTATCCCTAAATATTAATCTGAATTATCCGTGAATCTCAATGACCAGGAATTGGCAATTGACGCGGGAAGGAACCATAGAATACCTGAAATGAAATATTCTGAAAGACTTTGATTTTGATTTTTGTAAATTGTTTATTTCATTTCATTCATTTCAAATAAGTCGTATCTTGTTCAAACCAATAAATAGAGCTGGGGTTATAGTTGAAGCAGCCAGTAAAAAACCAAAATAACTAGTTAGAATAGGCATGAAAGAGCTAAATTAGATATGTTCTTTTACTACATCTACATATATGAATAAAACATTTACCTAAGTCTCAATCCAGATACGACGGTAAGAAAAACTAATTTAAAGAATTCGTTTAGTTCCAATTGAAAGTTCTTGATTCATAAGTCATTATAGACGGACACTAAAAAAAAAAAGAAAACCTTGACTTTTTCAAAAGATTTCAAATTATTGAATATTTTCATTTGATTTTTATTTTCTTTCTTTATTTGAATTTGATTTCGGGCCAACTCGATTCAAAGAAGAGCAACTTCTATTACCCTTTTAGGTTCTATATTCTTTCCTTCCATATTAAAGAATCCCATCTTTGTTTTGTATTGTAGTTCCATAAGGAAAGAACTCTTGGGGGGATCTAATGTAACAACAGTTGCATCACGAATATGGATTGTTCCAACGATCTCTTTTTTTTTTCTTTTCGCAAATATTAAAAATACTAAATATAAAAAAGAATAATAAAAAATAGGAAATAGAATTCTAATATATTAATTCCAATTAACCAATGAAAAATGAAATAGTAAAGAATTAAATAGATAGGGATAGTAATAAGAATTTCCATTTAGAATAATTTCTATTTAGAATAGTAATAATAGCTTCAGTTTAGAAGTTCAAACTGAAATAGTATTAGCATATTTATTCTATGAATTCTATGAACGAACAATTACCAATTACTTGAATAAAATGAGAGGATTCAAAAAAAGGAAATATGAACCGAACCACCAAAGGGTTTTCTAGATTTCACATAACATATAATGGAATTTTCTGAATATAATGAGATCTTTCAATCATGATATCTCTCATTAATTATTAGAGCCCATCCATTCAAGATCTTTACTTTCTATTACTATGATGAAGCCAC